GGCTAGGCTTCCTTTCTTTCTTTTTCGAGCGCATCAGGCTTAAGGTGCTGGGACTTTGTTCCGAGATCTTTTTGCTGGTATCGACCAGATGCCAAAGTGGAATGAAGGGCGGAAGAGCCAAAACTGGGTTGGTGAGAGATCCAACTACTAAGGAACAAGTAATCAAATATGAATTTACATTGCTCCAATCTATCACATTCCACTTCAGCTGAATATTCATTCTAATAAAGATCCGCTTCCTATTCTTTCTTCTCTGGAATCCGTGGAGCTATCTCCATAATTGGAAACTACGATCAGATGGAAGCATTGCTTTCTACATTCAAGGATTGGTATCGACCTTGAGGTTGGGGAGATTTCGCCAGCTCCGGGCGGAGCGCACCTGAAGTTCCGGAAAAAAGATCCTTTTGTTCATCGCCCAGGAAGCTTCTTATTCCGAACCGAGCTCACAAGTGAACGAGATATGGAGATGGCAACTTCAGTTGCCATTCTTAGGGAATTCCAAGATCATGGTGGATCCACAATGGAATAGCAAAGTTCAAAGATCTAATGCAATAAGGTTTACGGCTAAACAGACCATTGATGAGACTTCCAGATCTGGACCAGGACGAACTATTATAGGTATAGGAGATTTTTGAATCAATTTTGAGGTGAACAAGATGAGGAACTACTCGGGTGCTGCTATGGCTCCATTTAAAGTCTCCCTGGTTTCGGGAGTGAGATCGATGCGCATCCCCTCGCACCAGTTCTCGCCAGAGAGTGGGTGAGCTGGAGTACTGTCGAAGAGAAATCCATCTTAGTAGTGGCGAAGGACCGGAGCTTTCTTATTTGATTGAAAGATAGGAGGCCTTGGCACCCTTCCCCTCGTTCTCAGCTTTAAGCTTGTCGTATTCTTGTTTAAGAATTATGTTTTCATGGCCTGAGTTCGCCTATTTTTAAACCAAAACTGGACTTGCTTGGTCTCCAAGCCTTTCTCGATGTGAGAGCGATGCCCTTTGATTCACCACCGCAGTCAGAGTTCAAACTCTAACTGTAAGCAAGTAGTTGAATTGAGTTAAGCAGTAGTAGCTGTTGTCTTAGCAGTACTAGCTGTTAACCCTATCCCTTGGTTATTGGTCACGAACGGGAATAGGGTTTAATGCAAGCAGTAGTCACTCCTGCCTCTTTTCTTTCCTGTCTCTAACTGTACTACTAGCAAGTAATTGATAAGAGGTTAATGAGTGAAGTGACCAATGGCTATTGGGCACGAACGGTTAAGGATAGAGTAAGGACGGGAGGCAAGGGATCTTCTCCAGTGGTCATTAGTAATGCACTTTGTGGTCCTTATTGGGTGCTGGCGAAGCATAAGAGGAGAGGTCCTTCGTCAGGAATATCGGCCTTAGCATCTTTCTTATAATAAATTCGACTATTTTCCTCTACTTGAGAAGGTTCTTACCAGGCATACTACTCATCGATTATTTGGCCCTTTGGGATCGAAACAACCTATGAAGAGTTGTCGCCTACATAACCTACCTCCCAGACTAAGGGAAGAAGGTATCAGATCACTGTAGTTCAAGACCCCTTTTGTTAACCCAGTTCCTGTACGTGGAATGAATTCCTGTAAGTTAAGTAAAGTAGTCTGGGGAAAAGAGAAGCCCTACCCACTATCCTTTCCACCCCAAAAGGGGCCCCGCCCCCGAGAAGATTCAAACTACAACCCATATTTAACTAACCTACCTAACCCCAAGCCCCACCTTGTTCTAAAAAGCGGATGGTGCTAATGAAGAATTCACTCGTCGCGCCATAAGTAGCAAGATCTTGCACTGTTTCGATTAAGAAATTAAGGTTATTGAGATTTTCCTCTTCAATAACCTGTGCTGTTAATTCGTTTATGTTCCAATTAGGGGGAAATTTTGTTTATTTAATAGAGTTTGTGTCATAGTCTCAATAGCCGTTTTTGCTGAAAGAAGGGCCTGCTGCTGAGCAGGAGTGTCTGTTTGCCCGTTCACAATGCTAGCGAAATCCTTTATTAGTTGGGTAAGTGAGAGAATGGGTTGTTTTTCCATAGTATTCCATTTCTTGTAGTTCCGCTTCTTGCCATTTTAGCAAGAAGACTAGTGCTTGCACGAAAGTTTAGCTTGGCGATTCACCAAGAAAAAAAAGGGAGTTTTAATTGCGAATGAGCAAGTAGGGGCTTACGGAAGTTTTGTCATCCGATAACGGATTCTACTTTTGAAAAAGGAATAGCGAGGAGAACTTAGGCTCTGTATTGGATCAGACTCCCTGGCACATGGCCAACCGGCCTCTAGTGCAAAAGAGGTGGCACCCGAATCCACCTTTGCTCAAGGAGGAAATGCATAAAATTCCTCAAGGGTGAAACTTTTTTTGGTTCCATTGGAATACTAGGCTGCTCAGGGGCTCAGCCATTTAGCTAGTGCGGTTGGTAAGCCATTGTATACTGATAATATGACACGTCGAGAAGTAGAATTAGCTACACTAGAGTATGTTTTGAGGGCGGCGATTCGAAAGAATTAATTAAAGAGTTTGACTTGCCTTTAGTTTAGGCCCGCCCACTATCAACTATTTTCCTCTTACGGAAAAGAATAAGTTGTGGACATAGTCAACCTGCTACTAGGAGCGACGCCCTTAGCCCATTACTGACGCAGTTATCGAAGGTTAACGAATTCCTTATCAAGCTAGAAGCAAACTGAAGGTATACCTATTATTCCCGTAAACAAAGGAGCGTAAGCGGGGGGAATTCCTCACATAGAGGAACAGGAAAGCTAGACCCCCAATCAAAGGTATGCCCAGCTAACTAAGGGACATAACAAAGATTAAGACCTGAAGTAGTAAAACGAAGAAGGTCAACCAAGCGTACTAATGTGGGCATTTCTTCTTCAAGCCTTTCTTAGCTTTCTGGATGATAGCATGACCTTGGTCTTCTTGGTCCCTTGTACCAGAGAAAGCATGCAGGTGTCTTCTCTTCTATAATGCATAGCGAATTCATGTGTGGTTTAGAATCCTTGACTTGCCTTAGGAAGTCTATCCCCAGTACCACTTGAAAGTCATCCATGGTGGCTAGGGTCAGGTCTACCTTGCTCTTCCAATTACCCATGTGTAGCTCCACCACACGAGCCAGACCTTGTACGGGCTTTTCCCTTGAGTGGACAGGCTTGAGGCAGACTTTTTCCTTATTGGGCATAAATCCGTCTGTTTTTGCCTCCTCTACTGAGAGAAAGAAAAAGGTAGGACCCCCGATGGCCCGAGTGTTCTTCCCATCCCATTAATTCCCACTTTAACGTGGATGAGCCCTTTGATCACCGACTTGGGTTTCTATTTGTTTGGCCATGGCATTGATCAACTGTCTAGATCTCCCAATGTGACTCCTCATCTGGCTCCTCCTCACTTAGCTTTTATGTGAGAGAGTGGATGGCCTTTTTTCTTTTTTATTCCCTTTCCCACCATTGCATAGGAAAGAATGAAGCTCGCGTGGCTTTTGTCCCTACCTTCCTTTCTTTTTTCCTGATGGTGCTTATGGGTGGAAGACTTACCTGAGCCATCCTTGTCATCACTGTGTCCCTTTTCCTTCTCCCGCCCCCCTTTCCCTTTCGAAGCCTGAACTCCGGGAGAGAGGCCCTTGGAAGCGAAGAAGGAGGCTAGCAGTTCTATCCAATCGGTCTAGAGAACTTGAATATGATTATCCTGGGATGAGTGTGTGGTAGTAGAAGATGCAGCAAAGCAGACTTCCCCTTTTAGTACTAGAAGACGGGAGCTTGCGGTTGTGTGTAGACTACCGAGCTCTCAACAAGGTGACCGTTCGCAACTAGTCTGATAGCGGAGCTTAAAAGAATTCCATTGCTTTCCGTGCCGGTCAGCTAGGCCCACTAAGGCTAAGTGATAGAGTAAGGAAGAAAGAACTCATATCGTAGTGACTCTCGCTTAACTGACATAGCATTTAACGATTCGACGATGATACAACCACATTAAGAGAAGGAATTACAAGCGGGAATAGCTTACTCATAAAAAGAAAGAACAAGCAAGCAGAGAGACTCTTTAGCTCTGCGCTTCGGCAACTAAATGAGTTTGATTTACCTCTCCATCGATCGGAGACTACTACTCTAACTAATAAAACAAGTAAAGGGCAACCCTTACTCTATTCAATCCTAAAGAAGGAAATGTGGACTCGGGAAGCATAGAACCGACCTAAGAGGGGATAGTTTGGGGTCTATTCCTTGGTCTTCAGTAGCTACCACTACTAACACCGCTTAAGAGCAAATCAAAGGAAAACTGCTTGTTACCGGTTTTCTAGAAGAACCTAAATAGAAGGGAGAGCTGACTATTCATCGAGAGACTGGGCATTCGCCGAGAAGACACAAGCTAGAGCTAGGAAGGACGGGATAGTTGGCTTAGGTTTGGAAAGAGTGAGGAAATTGGGGGTTTAGTCTCCATTGCCTCTCCAACGGGGAAGTTCGCCTAGGTGCCATGAGTGAGGTGTCTCGGTTCTCCTCCTAGAATCCGGAACCTGGGCCTCCAATGAGGACGGGAGTTCGTTTGATTTGACTAAATGGATTAGATCCTTGTCTCGATACCAAAAGCCAGGAGTAGGACCGCTCTATCCTTTTTATTAATTATAGCTGCTGACTTCCTTAGCCGTCTTGTCTTCTTGGCTAAGGAGGCGAACCCGGCCCGGCTGCGTCCAGCCTTCACTTCAAACTCACTTCCGCCGACGACATAATCATATGCTCAAAGCCTACTCTCTCATGTGCGCATTGGATCAATTAGGTTCTTCATATATACTCATGCCTATCCGGTAAAAGGATCAACTTCGCCAAAAACAAAGTCTTCTTATTTTTTTTGTTAACGTCGTTGGTTTTTTAACTGCTTAGAAAACAACAGCAACAAATAGAACCCTCTTCCAGCTATTGGGAAATAGTCTGACCTCCCGAACTACCGCCCTCATTTGAGCAAAGGCTTTTTAGCATGAGTAACCGATCGAAGGAACGGGAAATCGGACCTCTTTCTTGCTCGTAGGACTGTGTGTGGGAAAGGGATAGGCCACCATTTCCAAGCTGCTTTGTATAAGCAAATCCTTGATAACTGTCACCAGCGTTGTCTTCTGCCTCGTCAACCAAGGGCAGAAGACACATCTTCGTGTTGTTATCTATGTAGTGTCTGTTTATCGTTGCAATAAAACCGATTATCCATTGAGAAAAACCCGGGAGTTGGTCTCACCTCTCTATATCTTATTCCACCTCCCCTAGCCCTACCTCGCTTGTTTCGGCCAGCCGATGATCCCTCAGTCCTTCCCACCATACCTGGACATCGACTAAAGTCTCATTGGTCTCCTCCTCTTCAGTATCCCTTATAACTTTTGATCCACCCCATACTGCTTTTGTTTTGAACCGCCTACTTCCATTCGCCAAGCCCACACTGCGGCAAGCTTTCTTTCTAATTTAGGCTATGGCTAGCAAAATCGAAGCATTGGAAGCCAACCACACTTGGCGCCTCACTCCTCTTCCTCCTGGAAAACATGCGATTGGTTGCAAGTGGGTCTATAAAATAAAATACAAACCCGATGGTTCAGTTGAGCGCTACAAAGCGCGTTTTGTTGCCAAAGGTTATACAAAGTTAGAGGGTCTGGATTACCATGAAACTTTGCTCCAGTTGTTAAATTAGTCACTGTTCGTTGTCTTTTATTAGTGCTGTTGGCAAGCCTTTGCACACAGATGGATTAACAGCAGCTAAGAGTAGAATTAGCTTTTCTATTCTAGAATCTGTGTTGAGATCGATGCCTCTCCCCTTTTTGTTGAGTAGTTTTATTTGTCGTGTGATAATGGTGATTGGATTACTGTTTTTGCCGAACTTGAGTTGGAGTGGGCCCCTAATCGGTGCTCTACTTGCAAAGTCTTTGGTCATTATTCATCGGTTTGTACCAGAAAGGTGAACCAGGCCTCTGTTCTACCTGGCAAGTCTAGTTCTGAGGATGATTGGACTGAAGTGACGAAGCGTAAAAAGGGTAAGGAGGTTGTGGTTGATCCCCCAGTACTGAGTGGTTGTCTTTTCCCCTGCAATACTCCTCAACCAATTTCCCAAACAGCGGTTCACGACTTCCGTTTAACCATCTGTTTGTGGGTGGTATGCACTGCGGAACTCTAGTATAGTTCCTAACTTTTTCCATAAAGTTCTCCAGAAGTGAGCCAAAAACTGGCCGGTCAGACGTCATAGTCTTTGGTACCCCATGCAAGCTGACAACCTCTTAAGAAACTGGTATGCAATGTGAATAGCATCGAAAGTCTTCTTACAAGGAATAACGTGAGCAATTTTAGAAAACCGATCTACTACCACAAAAATCGAATCGTTACCAAGCGGGCAAGCCCTGCACCAAATCCATGCTGATATCAGTCCAAGGCCCTACTTCGATAAACAGATTCAAGAAATGACCGATAGATATAAACGAGAAACTAAACTAATACTAATATAGGAGTAATGGAGGCGTGACTGTGAAACCATACTTGGTGCAGTTAACAAAACAAGGTTGGTACCTATGTTAACGAAAGGACACGTCGAGAGGCTGATATAGTTATCTTAGATATATATAAACCAGTCCTTGTCAGCAACAGTGGCACCAATGGCTAGGCAAGTGGCCAGGGAAGTCATTGTTACACTTGAGCCAGTTGTTGACAGACATAATGAAACTTTGGTTAGTGATATTCATAAAGTAACCTCGACTGACCGAGAAAAAGAAGTTCCAGAGGCATCTTCCATTCATATCGATTTGGGTTTTTCCGCACCATATTTGGATCTGCCTCTTCTTCGATCCGGAATTCCCAGTAAATCCTTGACTCCTCGAATACAATGGGATTTCACACCTGGCGAATCTTTTACTCTACCTCCTCTTATTAAGACCATAGAATGCTCCTGCAAATTATGACCTTCACCCGGAATGTGAGCAAATATATCATGTCGATTGCTCAACCGTACTTTGGCTATCTTACGTAGAGCTGAATTAGGTTTTTTCGGTGTTCTCGTTGAAACACGCGGGCATACTCCTTGCTTCTGGGGACATTGATCCAAAGCTCGAGTACGGTCCGTGCGCCGTTTTTCTTCTCTACCATGACGAATCAATTGATTCTTTGTAGGCATCGCTCTTTCCTTTATCCTTCCTTCCCCCCTCTTTTTGCCCTATCACTAGTGGTTATTCCCGATCCGAAGCACCCCTTTTCCATTCATAGAGAGATCCAATCGTCAAAATCAATAAAAAGCCCATCATGGACCAAGATCCAAACGGATCAATCTTGTTGAGAGAGACTGCCCAAGGAAAGAAAAAGGTTACTTCCAGATCAGGGATAATAAATAAAATTGAAACAAGATAAAATCTTATATCGAAACGACTTCTGGCATCACCGAAAGGATCGAAACCACATTCGTAGGCCGACAATTTTTCTGGATAGGTCGAACTATTGGAAGCAAATAGAAAAGGAAGACCGAGTGGGATCAAAGAAACTAGCGGACTGATCACTAAATAGATAAAAATAGGTGCAAATTCTGACATCACCACAGCCCACTTGGCTTTCTCGCTCCTTGCTCGCGGAGCGGCATACCGGAAAAAAGAAAAAGAAGAAAACATTAAAAAACTTGCAGTTAGACTTGGGTTTAGAGCTAGAATTAATAAGGAGTTAGTCAGCCTACGCTATAATCTCTTTGGCTATCGGTTCTTACTTTACTCCAACGGGTATATAAGCGTGCTATCGTAAGGTTCTTAGTCCCTGGTTTCCCAGCATAAGTGGAATCTGACTTTCCCTAACTATAAGGCCCATCGGGTCGCCTAACTCGTGCACCGGATAGCGCCACTCGCGTACGGCCACCCGTACCAATCACAAGAACAAGTCGCTTCGCTCTCTTTCTCCTATACCTACCTACCTTATTTATTAAACAATAAGAGAAGGAGTCGCTTCAAGCTCTTTTACGAATTCATCAAATCAAAAAGGGAATCGGTGTCACAAAGGCGCAGGCTGCAGTTCCGAGCTTGTTCAAAATGGGTAAAGGTAGCCCTATATAGTATAGTATAGTATAGTATAGTATAGTATAGTATAGTATAGTATAGTATAGTATAGTGAAAAGTCAGTGAAAAGTCGGCAAGCCCGCCAACTCTACTAAGCCTGGTCCCACTCCCCCTGTCTGAAGTCGGAAGACGGAGCCAGCTAACCTACTTTCAGGTACCAGAAGTAATTCGAGAGGAAAGAGGGAAGTCAGTAAAGGAAGAATCGCCGACTTTCTTTCTTCCTCAGCTAAGAACAAAGAATAACTAGAAAAGCCTAAAGTCTGCCGCACCTTTCCCCGATCTTTAGCTTTGAACTCGGCAACTCATTCAGTCGGAAGTCGGTAGTCAAAGAAGAGCCAAGCCCTCCTACTGCTGCTCCTAAACCTGCTATACGCGTTAAACAAGCTAGTGCAGGAAAGAACTCATGGTTAGGACGAAGTAAGAAGGAGGGGAGCGAAAGAGAGATCGCAACGCTCGCTAAGGCCATACAGAGTATGCAAGCCGAACGAGATAAGACAGATGGGACAAATAGGACTGATCAGGACGGAACTAAGGAAAGAAGTGAAAAGGAAGTAAATCTGACTCAGTCAACCAATACCAATACGGATAAGAAGGTAGAATCGGCCCAAGCAAATACGAATCTGTCGGTAAAGGATGCTCCTACACCTACCAATGATCAGGGTGCTCCTACTATTGATGACTTAGAGGCTGCCTTGGATGAGAAAGAAAGAGTCCACAACGAAGGAGGCCCATGATCGCCTCTACTCCGAAGACAGCACGGAAGAAGAAAGGCTGACGGAAGAACTCACCCGGATAGGATTCAACCGAGCTCTACTAAGAGTGAAAGAGATTGAAAGCAGGCTAGAAGCAGAAAGAGAAGGTACGAATCTGGCCCAAACGAATGCAAGTACAGATATTTCAACCAAAGGAAAGGACTCGCCAAGCACCAACGAAAGCAACCTTACAGATCCAGATATTCAGAAGCAAGAACGTGAAGAAAGCACTACCGATGCTAGTTCCCGATGGCCCAATTCCAGACAAGGCAAATAAAGAAGAAATGAGTGCCACCCGATAGCCGAGCAACTAATTCCATTCTTAAGGCCCCAAGAGCAGCTCTACACGGCGAGGGGGAATCCTTGAACCTACGACTAGGGCGATCCCGAATCTTTTCTTTCAGTAAGCACTGATTGATAAATCTGGAGGGGGTAAAGGCAGCTAGTCGATTGGGAATATTCTTCGTAGTGTAGGCTGTAGCGAGGTTGGATTAGCGGTTGGTTTATGGTAAGGCCTTCTTGCTTTCTTTCTGATCATGAGTATGGCTTATTAGATAAAGGCTAAGGTTCTTTAGTTGGTGTTATGATCCTTAACATTCCGCGGGTTCAATAAGGTTATTAAACAACCCGGCTTATTGATTATTTGGTACCCTAGGAAAGGCGGAACAAAAAGCCCCATCTCATGGTTGGCTGATTATGTTGTGCACAAATCCCTTAGGCGAATAGCAGCAAAGAATATCGTAAATAAGATCGATTGCGACAAAAGCGGTAGATTTGGAAGGGCAGTCTGAGATTCCCTATTTACGCTAAATATTCATGCTCTCCTTCACCTTCGATCTCCTTAGGTCAATGAAGGCTCTTAGTCTTGTAACGAGAACTTGGCCCTTCGATACCATTATCTTAAGTATTTCTCCATACCCCTCCTTCTATATAACTAGTTTTCTCCTTCTCGGGCTACCTCTATTTGAAAGGTGCAAAGTCCTGGTTTAAGGTTTAGGCTTCGATGCACCTCCCATTGATAGCGGGTACTTGTATATCTTAAGTATGGAGTGAAAGTACAACCTTCTCAGTAGCATAAAGGGCCTAGTTTTTTGCTTAGCAGCTCTGTAACAGAAGAAGTTGCCAAGATAGACGAAGTGGGAGCCCCAAACCCAGGACTCGGCCCACCAACTCCTATCCAAAAGAACCAACCAACTCATACGAAAAAAGACCTTACCCAACTAAAACAACAAGAACAGGGTCTCCTCACAAGCAGGAGGCTGCTCCACTCCCCCCTTCCTTTCTTCTTCCTTGTTCATTGGATCTATCTCTTAAAGGGTTCAACTCGATCATTGCACGAAGCATATCTATAAGGTTCTATAATTCGCACAAGGAATCGATTAGTTAGTAAAGTCAAAAGTCCTCTCTTTCCAGTTGAAGCAGTAAAATAGGCTGGCTTAGCCCTTGATTCCGTCTCATCTCTTTCGTAACTCGTTGTTGATTTCAAATCCGGTACCACGAACGGTTCTCTATCACTTTATATTGTTTTAATTGAATCGATCAAGGACTCTTCGACGGGTTGATCGGTGAGACAACAACTAAAGTAAAGGAAAAAGCGGGTTGCCGGGAAGAAGGTTGGTCCAGGATCTGCCGCATCGGCAAAGGAGAAGACTCTCTGTTCAAGCGGGCAATGCTAGCGCTGTCGCTAGGCCTAGAAGATGAAATCTCAGGATCACCGGGCAGGACACCCCGAATATGGCTCTTTGTCCTCTGCTCAAGCAAAAAAGAAGGCACGGAGTGGCTCACCGAGAATTTGGTGAAGTTGCCCGATCTGGCTATCCGTTGGGGAATTGCTAGAAGAATACATAGGTTTTGAGAAGTTGCTTGAAGCCCTATCTTTGACTAACTAGATCGAGATTGAATTTTTCATTCAGATAGGGAGGATCCCAGTCCTGTCGTGAAGAAGACATCGTTGCCTGTATCTTTATTGGATTGGCATTACCAATTTGCGAGAGAGGCATAGACCGCTCCTGTCCCAGTTGTTGGTCCTGAGAGGTACCGATCTGAGAGAAATACACAAAGACAAAGTAAGTCAGCCGTCGTAAAGACTTCAAACGAAGCCAGCTGGGCGAAAGGTAGAAGGTACTAGCTAAGCGGGTGGGGAAGCGATGGCATTGTTACAAAGTGTGAAGGCAAAGCGAAATCACAACTCTAGATGATCGACTCGGTAACGACAAAGGCTGACTAAAGAGCTCTTTTGATATGTGATTATGGCCTTCGCTCTAACATAGGCTATTGCTTTGTTCGCATTGATGATCTTTTCCTCTTCCTATTCGAAAGGTTCAAAGAGAGCTCTTTCCCTAACATGCCATGGAATCCTTATTTATATGTGTACTCAGCCCTTGGTTCGGATCCTATATTGTTCAGTAAGATGCTTTCCCTGGAATGAAATAGGTTGAGCAAGAAACGACGTATATAAGCACAGAAGCTTCTAGCGCCCGAGCTTGCCCAACTGCGTACCTTCTATCTTCTGCTACACCTGCCATCGTTCGCGTACGCCCTTCTGTGGATCTTCCCAGGCAGACTTTTTGTTTGATAAGTGAATCTCCTTGCCGATTGGTCAGCCCTTTCACTTTCATAGTCAATCATAGACTTGATAAATCACTCCCTACTCTCTGTCGACCTCCTAAGCGATATCGATTCAACTCGCTTTGTTCTCCCGATCTCCTACCTATGGAGGAATGTTGGGGTTTTCTTTTACAGCTCGTAAGCTCGCTCTTTAAGCCGGCAAAATGCTTTGTTTCGGAGTCCGGGAAGTCGGCAGTTCGCGGTCCAAAGGTAGCCAATTTCCATGCTTTTGTGGGACAAGAAAGCGTATTTCCATGATCAGATTCGGATCCTTCGCCAATTCTACAAGACGGATGGTGCGGAACCCTTGGTCTTTCACCGACTATTTCACTCTTTTCCCACCCGCCATGCTTTCCTTCTTTCACTGCACCGTACGCCCTGGGCATAGCCCTTCTCTACTCAGCGAACGTAGCTCTCAACCGTTGACTGCTTCCATCCTATCCTTTCAGTCGAGCGACTTTCTTGGAATTCATTCACTTATGAAAGTGCAAGTGGAAACTAATAGATTTCACTAGCGCAATAGGGCTCTTTTCCTTCCTTACCTGAACACTATGGAATAATCCCATTTCATCCAATGAATATGTTCGACTTTCTTCATTGATTCCCTTGCCGCTCGGAGTACTCTTGGGAGCACTACTTCACTTACTTCTGGTTCCGTATATTAGAAAAAGACTACTTTCGCCGCCTAACAATCCCACCCGTTCTGTTTGGTACGAAAGAAATCCCTGCCTAACGAAAGACTAGGCTAGGGGTCGACGTTCTTCTTGTCTTCTGCAGCGGCAACTCATAGTCAAGCAGTAGCACCGGATGAATGACGCAAACTTGAGTGCCTCCCTCGAACCATCTTTCAATGGGAGTTCTTCTTGATCTTATTCTAAGAGCATCAAAAGAATGAAATTAAGTTTTAGAGCTTGGCACCTTTACCCTAGGCTTAGGCGGCTACTCTGAGATGTCCCGCGTCCTTATATTATAAAAGAATGAAGGGGAAACCGATTGAGAAAGCGATACGAGACCGCTTCAAGAGATATCGCTCAAAGCCCCAACCCTCCTTAGCTCTAAAAAGAGAATGGATGGAATGAGTGTTGGAGGTGTCTTTTTTTCCC